ATTTTTCCGTAGGTTTACAAGAAGATGAGAAAATACGGAATTGTATCAAGAATTATGTACAAAAAAATAAGAGAATATCCTCAGGTTTCGAAGGAATTGGAATTGCACGTATAGAAATTCAAAAAAGAATCGATTTAATCCAGGTCATAATCTATATTGGATTTCCTAATTTATTAATAGAAGGTCAAACACGAGGAATCGAAGAATTACAGATGAATGTACAAAAGGAATTTCGTTCTGTGAACCGAAGGCTCAACATTGCTATCACACGAATAGAAAAACCATATGGGCATCCTAGTATTCTTGCGGAATATATGGCTTCTCAATTAAGAAATAGAGTTTCGTTTCGAAAGGCAATGAAAAGAGCTATTGAATTAACTGAACAAACAGATACAAAGGGAATTCAAATACAAATTGCAGGGCGTATCGACGGAAAAGAAATTGCACGTGTTGAATGGATCAGAGAGGGTAGAGTTCCTCTACAAACAATTCGCGCTAAAATTGATCATTGTTCCTATACAATTCGAACTATCCATGGAGTATTGGGCCTAAAAATTTGGATATTTGTGGATGAGGAATAATAAATAGGCCTCTTATTGATCTTGCCATTCTACCCAGTGATAGAACAAAAAATTAGTAACTTTTTCTATTTTTCCGTTAAATCAAACAAAAAGAAATAATTCTAATTCTATAAGGTTGAATAAAAAAAAAAAAAATGAACCTTTTTTTAATATAATTGCTATGCTTAGTGTGTGACTCGTTAGTTTCTTCTTTAGAGTTTATAGTCGGACTTCAAAAAGAAGCCTGACCCCACTATTAACTCAATAACTACTATATAAATATAAATAAATATAAAATAATAAATATAAATAAATATAAAATAAATAAATAATAAATATATAAATAATAAATATATTATATAAAATAAATATATAAACTAAAAACTAATAACCAACTTATTGCTTCGTATTGTCGAGATCCCAAGAAACAGTCACTATATGACTGGATTAATCATATAGTCGTAACAACTGAAATTTTTCCATAAAAAACATATGGATTTGGAAGAAAAAAATAAATAAAGGGATGCGGATAAATGGAAAGGTGATAGAAAGAGAGAACAAAAATATCAATGATATATGATTCCAATATGTATGGTCTATGAATCACCTCATAAAAGGCAGTGTGATAAAGCATATTGATATAAATCAAATAAATAATAAAGAGCCTCGGGTTAATAGAAACTGAGGAGATTGACTCGGGAACATATTTTGTTGAGAGCTCCATTGCAGAGTTCAGGCCTAACCATTAATGGAGAAGCTATAGGAACGACGAAACCTGTGACTATATAAACTATATAAGATTCTATTAAAATAAAAAGAATCCTAATGATTCATCAGGCGGGATGGCGGAACAAACCGAGAACAAATTTATTTACTTGGAGAGGTCATGGATTGATCCTACGAATGAAGCAAGAAAGAGTCAATATTCGCCCGCGAAACACTTATTTATTGGATTCCAATATTGTGCCTTGATTCAATAAAAGTAAAAATAAAAAGAAGGATTCAATATAAAAAAGAAGCATTATCTATATCTATAAATACACACATCTAGCCATATATACAGCTTCTTATGTAATAAATGAAATATCACTAAATCCAATTACTTAGTTTAATGTATTAGTTATTAAATACATGTGCATCTGTAATATTATTGAATCCTTTCATTCGCGAGGAGCTGGATGAGAAGAAACTCTCATGTCCGGTTCTGTAGTAGAGGTGGGATTAAGAAAAAACCATCAATTATAACCCCAAAAGAACCAGATTTCGTAAGCAACATAGAGGAAGAATGAAAGGAATATCTTGTCGAGGCAATCATATTTGTTTCGGCAGATACGCTCTTCAGGCACTTGAACCTGCTTGGATTACAGCTAGACAAATAGAAGCAGGGCGAAGAGCAATGACACGATATGCACGTCGTGGTGGAAAAATATGGGTACGTGTATTTCCTGACAAACCTATTACAGTAAGACCTACAGAAACACGTATGGGTTCGGGAAAGGGATCTCCCGAATATTGGGTATCCGTTGTTAAACCAGGCCGAATACTTTATGAAATGGGCGGAGTCTCAGAAACTGTAGCCAGAGCAGCTATTTCAATAGCTGCGTGCAAAATGCCTATACGAACTCAATTTATTATTTCAGGATAGGGATGTAGAACTAAATATAAACAAAAAAGGTATTGAGGATGAAAAAACAACCATGAGTTTCTTTATTTTTAGACAAACACTATTTCTTTTTTTTCCTCATTCTTTGCATTGAAATAACCAATTCAAATAAAAATGATATGATCCAACCTCAGACTCTTTTGAATGTAGCAGATAACAGCGGAGCTCGAGAGTTAATGTGTATTCGAATCATAGGAGCTGGTAATCACCGATATGCTCATATTGGTGATGTTATTGTTGCTGTAATCAAAGAAGCGGTGCCCAATATGCCTCTAAAAAGATCAGAAGTAATTAGAGCTGTAATTGTACGTACATGTAAAGAACTCAAACGTGACAACGGTATGATAATACGATATGATGACAATGCGGCGGTTGTCATTGATCAAGAAGGAAATCCAAAAGGAACTCGCGTTTTTGGTGCGATTGCTCGGGAATTGAGACAGTTGAATTTTACTAAAATAGTTTCATTAGCTCCCGAGGTATTATAAAGTTTTATAGCTGAAACTATGATATAGTTTATGATATAGTTATAGTAGGATATCTGAAATAGATCCAATTAGTAGATTGTGTCTCACGCATATACTTTTTAAAATTCATTTATTTAATATTTAATTTTAATAATGAATACTTTGTTTGAAGTATTCAACTAAAAAAAAAACATGTTGATTATATAAAAATTCGGAAGCACCAATAATTCTAATTCGTCATGGGCAGAGACGCTATTGCTGAGATAATAACTTCTATAAGAAATGCTGACATGAGTAAAAATGGAACGGTTCGAATAGCATCCACTAATATCACCGAAAACATTGTTAAAATACTCCTACGAGAAGGTTTTATTGAAAACGTTCGGAAACATCAGGAAAGTAACAAACCCTTCTTGGTTTTAACCTTGCGCCATAGAAGAACTAGGAAAGGAATATATAGAACTATTTTAAAACGTATTAGTCGGCCTGGTCTACGAATATATTCCAACTATCAAAAAATTCCTAAGATTTTAGGTGGAATGGGAATTGTAATTCTTTCCACTTCTCGAGGCATAATAACAGACCGAGAAGCTAGACTAGAAAAAATTGGAGGAGAAATTTTGTGTTATATATGGTGATCCTCCTCCGGTATCCTAAATTTATCTCTAACTTCCTATTTGTGAAATAGAGAGGAAAAGTGAGTTATATAACTCTTCCTCCATTAGTTGATACTTCAAGGGGGGTTACCTGGAATGAAAGAACAAAAATTGATCCATGAAGGTTTAATTACTGAATCACTTCCCAACGGTATGTTCCCCGGTCCGTTTAGATAATGAAAATCTAATTCTAGGTTATATTTCAGGAAGGATCCGACGCAGTTTGATACGAATATTGCCGGGTGATAGAGTCAAAATCGAAACGGTATGATTCAACCAGGGGACGTATAATTTATAGACTTCGCAACAAAGATTCGAACGATTAGATAGATTCTTTTGAAAACATTCCTTTCATGATTCGAAGATAAAAAATACAAGAGACTTTTTTTCTTCCAAGGAATAGATTCCAAATTAAGGTAAGGAGTGAGAAATATGAAAATAAGGGCTTCTGTTCGTAAAATTTGTGAAAAATGTCGACTGATCCGTAGGCGTGGACGAATTATAGTGATTTGTTCCAACCCGAGACACAAACAGAGACAAGGATAATCTTTCTAAAATTTCTCAAAGAGGGACTATGTAAAAATAAAGGATCTGTTTTAACATGAAATGGATATCTCCGTATCTTTCTATATATTTCTGATTCATATTTATGAGATGATAAAATATGGCAAAACCTATACCAAGAATTGGTTCGCGTAGGAATGGGCGTATTGGTTCGCGTAAGAATGGACGTAGAATACCAAAAGGAGTTATTCATGTTCAAGCGAGTTTCAACAATACTATTGTAACTGTTACAGATGTACGAGGTCGAGTGGTTTCTTGGGCCTCCGCCGGTACTTCTGGATTCAAAGGCACAAGAAGAGGGACACCCTATGCTGCTCAAGCCGCCGCGGTAAATGCTATTCGTACTGTAGTTGATCAGGGTATGCAACGAGCAGAAGTTATGATAAAAGGTCCCGGTCTCGGAAGAGACGCAGCATTACGGGCCATTCGTAGAAGTGGTATACTATTAAGTTTCGTACGTGATGTAACACCTATGCCACATAATGGATGTAGACCTCCTAAAAAAAGACGTGTGTAAAAAAAAAGGAATTAACTGGATTTCAAGAGAAATAAATGATTCAATGATCTGATCAAATAATAATATTAGTATGGTTCGAGAGGAAATAGCAGGATCCACTCGAACACTACAGTGGAAATGTGTTGAATCCAGAGTAGACAGTAAGCGTCTTTATTATGGTCGTTTCATTCTGTCCCCGCTCATGAAAGGGCAAGCCGATACCATAGGTATTGCCATGCGAAGGGCTTTACTTGGAGAAATAGAAGGAACATGTATCACACGTGCTAATTCTGAGAAGGTGCCACATGAATATTCTACGATAGTAGGTATTGAGGAATCGGTACATGAAATTTGCATAAATTTGAAAGAAATTGTATTGAGAAGCAATCTGTATGGAGTTATAGACGCATCTATTTGCGTCAGGGGTCCCAGATACGTAACCGCGCAAGATATCATCTCACCACCTTCCGTGGAAATAGTTGACGCAACACAGCATATAGCTAACCTGACGGAACCCATTGATTTGCGTATTGGATTACAAATCAAGAGAGATCGCGGATACCGGATGAACCCCACAAATAACTCTCAAGATGG